AAAACCATCGTTTTTTAGCTATTTTGCTTCAATCTACTTTTTACTTTACATCGCAAAAATTGAAGATTTAGTTACGATTGAAAGTTTTGTACTATCATCCATAGATCCTTTATTCATACTCATTTAATTGGAATAATTTAACCAATCAAAAAAATTATGCTTCTCGACTCCATAATCCAATTTTTTATTAAAATTATTTCTTATTGGCTTTTGGATAGAAATCGTGAGAATGTATATTCTTTCCTCAAATATCCTTTTGAGGGGGTAAAGGATTAAATCTTTTTCAGAAATAAAGTTTTTGATTGGAATATGGGAAAAAAAGGAAAGACCCCTTAACTATTGAAGTTGCTAATAGAACGAATCACACTTTTACCACTAAACTATACCCGCTACATATTCATTATTGTATATGAATGGACTATTTGTCCAACAAAGTAATCAGACGCAGTCAAGATAGCATCAGAATCATGAAAATTCTAGCATTAACACGTATTTTGTTCCGCCAGCGGTATTTAAAACGAAAAATTGCAAAAAAAAAAAGTGAATATCAAAAAGTTTAGTCAAATTTAAATAGTTTAAATAGTGTACTTAAATTTAAATTCTTTTTATTTGAAGTCATTACTGAATTGACTTTTTTTTTTTACCTCCCTTAACTTGAACCGCCAGATTATCTGAATTCGGATAAATTGAGCCTCAAACTTTCAAGCTTGTTCTTGGATTTGAACAAGTTAATGATTTATAGTCTCAATTTAGAAATATGTTTTTTCTATTTGATATTAAATATCTTATTTATCAAATATATTTCTTTTCTTTCTTAATACTTCCTTTTTATTAAGGCTTATTTAAGTTAATTATTAAGATGAATAAAATACTGAACTGAAACTTTCATTGAAAATGAAATTCGTTTTTAATTAATGAATTTCCGAATTTCATACTTATCATACTGAAGAAGAAGAAAAGAAGAAAAAAAAGAGATCATACTCAAGGATAATAAAATGAATACAAAAGATCTTAGTATTATATTTTTATAGTCATTTATATTCTAAACTCTAATTTACTAAATTTACTAGTAATATACTAAGAATGAATAGAATAGATATCTAGAATATAGATTCTAGATATAGATAATTTATTCAATCTTAAAGAATTTCTAAGAAAATGAAGATAATATATATATATTATGAATGGAAATGAAAATTGCTCTTGTTTTTTTAATAACAATCTTTACTCGTTGGAACAAAAAAAGTACTGGCCTGGCCAGTACTTAACCAGGCCGGGTAAATGAACCTTTTGTTCTTTATGTACAAAATAAAAGAAGAAAGGAGTAAGGTATCCTTTCTATTGGACTATTGGATAAATATGTTTAGAATTATTGAAGTAAAATAAAATGAAGTAAAATAAGAATTGTTCTCGATATTTACTTCACGCGTTTAATCACATGAGAAATTTACGATTTGTGATGGGGAGAGATGGCTGAGTGGACTAAAGCGTCGGATTGCTAATCCGTTGTACGAATTATTCGTACCGAGGGTTCGAATCCCTCTCTCTCCGATCCCCTGATCACTCGAATTTTTATAATTTTTATAATTGGAATAAATTTCGATTATTTTTTTATGAATTTTTTATTTTTATCTAGTATCTATTCCATTTATTGATACATTTACCTATGAAAAAATCAAGGAAAAACTAAAAACGAATCTCATCTCTTTCTTTATTCTTCACGCCCAGGATTACGCCCCGGATCATTAGATAAGAATCCGAAGATGAAGAGAGAAACAAAGAATATTACTACTGTGTAAACGAAGAGTTTAAGAGTAAGCATTAAAAATCTCCAAGATAAGAAAGATCCTTTTTTTTTAAGGAAATAGATCGTCTATTTTACGACACGCACTATACATTATTTTGATATGACGCTCTAAAGATAAAAAAAGAAGGAAGTATTTTTTTTTTTTTTTTTTTACCAAATATTTCTTGCCATATCCATATCTATAATTAGATATTGTATGAAAGGAAAGGTCATAACAAAAGAAGAAATAAGCTGATTAGCTAATTAAAGATCATTGCCTCCTTATCTTATTCAAATTTAATTTAAATATAAAATAAAATAGAAAATACCAGAATTTCGGTTTTTAAATCAAGTGTTCCCAATGTCCAAACTTATCTGATCTTTTTTCTGATATTCTTTATTTTTCTTCTAAAAATCTCCTTTTTTTTTTCATCGAAGGAATTATGAATTGAATAGAGATTTCCTTTTTATCGAAAACTTACAGCAGCTTGCCAAACAAAGGCTAAGAGAAAAAAGAGTACAGGGATAACCGGCATAATGTCTACGATTGGATTGAAAAAGGCATAAGCCTCGGGCAATTTGGAGAAGAAAAAACTACTCGAATAAAGGTTAAGACAGATACAGATTAAACTAAAGATATTAAACATAAAAAATATTCTTTTATGGTTCTTAAATATTCAATTTAAATTGAAATGATAATAAATTATCAGATTGGATTGAATTGTTTTCCTGAGGGAAAATTTAAAAGATAAGAGAAATAAATTCTTCTTTTTCTTTGACTTCTCCCCAATAAAGAATCCTTCCTTACATTCTCCAATCAACTAAGAATACAAGGAATTCTATTTTCATACAATATATTAATTGAATTTTCAGTAAGGATCAATAAATATTTTTGATTCTAGATTTTATTGTGTTAAATCCTATCGAGAACATGTCCTATATTTCTTTTGTTTGGCTATTGACGAATAACCAATATTTAGCTTAGTTTTTATTAGACCAAAAGAATGGGGCGTGGCCAAGCGGTAAGGCAACGGGTTTTGGTCCCGTTACTCGGAGGTTCGAATCCTTCCGTCCCAGATTGTTTCAATAAGAAACGAATGTTGGATACAATGTTTTCCATTCTGAATTATAAGAATATCTTTTTTATTTTTTTACTAAAGTTTTTGATTCTTCGTGATTACTTTCGTTAAAAATTGTTTCTTTATGATTTATATGCATGTGAAAAGATCTTACCTTACACGAGACTTTTTCTACTCTAGAATAATGAAAACAAATAAACTGTATTCTAAAACCATCTCTATTTTTTCAATTAGTTTTTTTTTTAATGAAAATAAGATTTAATTGGAGATTATAAATAATAAGTAAATTAGAAAATCATATTTCATAATATTTCATTTCATATATTTTATAAATATTCATTAAATATTAACATAAATAATGAAATATATTTTCAATTTAAATACTTAATTATCTTAAGTATATTTATAATGAATTAATTTATTATTATAATATTTTAAATTATTATTATTATTATATTATTATAATAATATAATAATAATAATAATAAAAAAAAAGAAAAGAAAAGAAAGAATATATATGTATATGTATTCTAAATACATTTAAATACATTTCTAATACATAATTACATAATTATTACAAATGAGATATTCTTTTTTAATATAAAGTCAAAGTCTTTTTTTTTTTTTTAGGTTTATAATATCTTTTTATTTTTTATGTTATTTTTTTCATATGAGAAAATATGGGGTTAATTTAAGTGAAATCCGTTCCGGATAAACATTTATTTATCCACTTATCTATCTATGGATAAATAGATAAGTTTGAATTATTATGTATCGTTTCATCCAATGACTATTCATGATTCCCTATTGAATCAATTGCATACGGTTCCAAATTAAAATAAAATCTTAGGTATGTTATGGTAAAACTTCGTTTGAAACGATGTGGTAGAAAGCAACGTGCGACTTGAAGGACATGATTGGCTGTGGATTCTGACATCCACCATCTTCTATACGAATTAAGATGCTCTTGTCTCGACATAGTTTGTTCTGCTAGAAACCTAATTTCATTTGTCTTGGGTTGCTAAATATAAATAAATGCTAAATAAAGATACTAAAGGTCTATAATGGTATAGCATATGATGGAGCTCGATCAAAAATGATTGATTCATTTATCGGGGGAATAATCTAGGGTTAGTGACAATCAATAAATTAGACCAACTTTGTAAATATATAATTATATAATCAATATAAAAATATAGTATAGATGCAGATGTTCATTTTTGAACAAGTTTGAAATGAAAAAAGTCAAATTTGTCGAAATTTTCAAACTGTTTCGATCAAGAGTGTATCACAAAGGAAAAAATCTTTCGTATTCTTTTTCCATAAAGAACAAAAGGTATGTTGCTGCCTTTTTTAAAAGGAGTAAGGATCACCGAAGTAATGTCTAAACCCAATGATTTTACAAAGCGCAAAGCAAAGACAACAAATTCCGGAACAAGTAAACACTATTTTCACTTGTCTCAACGATTGGATCAGAATGAATAAAAAAAAAAAAAAATAGATCCGAAAGGAGACAAAAAAAGAGGTTAGAGACAGCTCAAGAAATTATAAAGAAATTCTAAGGATTTCCTTTCGAACTATTTCAAAGCTATCCAACTTGAGTTAGGAGTGCGAATGAGATTTATTTTTTCTGTAAAGAAGGAAAAAAGGCTCAAATTAAAGTCTAATTCTTTATGGATCCTTTTATCTTCTAATTTTTTCTTGAGCCGTATGAGGAGAAAACCTCATATACGTTTCTAGGGGGGCATATTTTCTATACATCTATCCCAATGAGCCATCTATCGAATCGTTGCAATTGATGGTCGATCCCGAAGAGAAGGAAGAGATCTTCAAAAAGTTGGTTTTTATGATCCGATAAAGAATAAAACTTATTCAAATGTTCCTGCTATTTTAGATTTCCTTGAAAAAGGCGCTCAACCCACAGGAACTGTTTATGATATTTTAAGGAAGGCAGAATTCTTTAAAGAATTTCGAGTTGATTTTTATTAAAAATCAAGTAAAAAAAGAATCATGAATAATAAAAAGGTAGGGTAACTAGTACCTATCTTTGTGTAATTATTTATTCAAGGTTGTTCTTTTCTTGTTCTATTCATACTTATTTTATTCTTCTTTTGATTATTCTGATCTTTTTTATTTTCTTTTTTCTTGTTGTGGAACCCCCCTTTTTTGGGGGGTAATCTTTCTTCTTGTATTTGTATTGTACCTTTCTTTTTTGATTAAATAAGGCGATATCTTTTTTCTATCTCTAACTTTTCTTTATTGCTTCTCTTTTTCAGCTCAAAGTTCTTATTTCTTTTTTATGTTATGTTGTGCTAATCCAACAAAAATTTCTATATAATTTTCTTAATATTCTTTTTTATAAAAAGTCCGTTCATTCATATTGACAACGGTATCTCGAACAAATATAATTTTATTGTATGTAAATAGATCTTTTTATCCCCATTCTCTATTGGTTCTTTCCTTCACTTTAGTAAAATGAATGGATTTGCTGGATTTTTTTTTTATTTCGATCATATCTACACTTTATAACTTCATATTAATACGGGTTGCTAACTCAACGGTAGAGTACTCGGCTTTTAATTGCGACTATGATCTTTTACACATTTGGATGAAGGAATTCGTCTAGACTATTGGTAGAGTTTAAAAGACCGCGACTGATCCTGAAAGGTAATGAATGGAAAAAAAAGCATGTCGTAAAAAAAAAAAAAAAAAAAATAATAATAATAAGAATAAGAATAATAAGAATAATATAATCTATAATCATAGAACGAGAACTCTTCTTTTTCTAAAAATCTTTAAACTTGGTAAAGTATTTGTATTTTGGGTCTAGTGAATAAATGGATAGGGCCTGATGGCTCCAATTCGAGTAAGACAAAAAGAGCAACGAGCTTTCCTTCTGAATTTGAATGATTACCCGATCGAATTACTAATTAGACGTTAAAGATAGATTAGTGCCTGATGTGGGAAAAGGTTCTCTTGTGAATTGTAAGCGGACCATTGATTTTTTTTTTTAATCCTAATTATTCTTTATTATGGATTGGAGACGGATGTGTATAAGAAATAGTATAGTGATAAAAAAAAGAAATAATATTTTCCAAAGTCAAAAGAGTGATTGGGTTGCAAAAATAAAAGATTTTTACCCCATTTCTTTCTTTTTCTTTTTGTTATTCCTAGTTCTATTAACAAGGAAAAGAATACCTAATTGGAATAGAAATGGAAAATAAAAAGATCTGTAGATTGGGCTCTCTGTCTCCGGGGTATATGGTATACATTCTTTCTTTATTTATTCTTAATTTCTTTTTTTTTTTTTATTTTTTTTTTTTTTTTCATAAAATTTCATAAGAATCTTATAAAAAGATCTTATCCTTTTATTGTTTACTGTACTGGGATGTAAACACCATAATGGTAATCTAAGAAGTAAAAGATGAAAAAAAAAAAAGAAAGATAGAAAGTATAAAAGGATATATTTATTACTATAATTTATTACTATTATACTACATCTAATATATATAGATATATATTAGAGTATATAGAGTAATAGTATATACGGTGCATAGCATATATTAATACTAGATTAATACTAGACTCTATTATTAGAATACTCTTATTAGAATAGAATTATTCTAGTATTATAGTTATAGTTCTTAAGTTAGTCTATCTTAGTCTAAGATAAATAATAGATTACATACAACATACACATACGCCGTTCTGACCGTATTGCACTATGTATCATTTCATAACACAAGAAGTGCCTCCCTTTCTTTGTTACAGTTTAAATGTATGTAAATTGTAAATGGCAGAATTTCAATTTCGATTGAAAAAAGATAGATTTCGACAACAAAACTTCCTATATCCGTTACTCCTTCAGGAGTATATTTACTCACTCGCTCATTATCATAGCTTCAATAGTTTGATTTTTTACGAACCTGCGGAAATTATTGGTTATGACAATAAATCTAGTTTAGTACTTGTGAAACGTTTAATTACTCGAATGTATCAACAGGAATCTTTTTTTTCTTCGGTGAATGATTCTAACCAAAATTCATTTTGGGGGTACAATAATTCTTTTTCTTCTCATTTATTTTCTAAAAAGGTATCAGAAGGTTTTGGAGTCATTCTGGAAATTCCAATCGCGTTGCGATTAGTATCTTCCCTTGAAGAAAAAAGAATACCAAAATCTCAGAATTTACGATCTATTCATTCAATATTTCCTTTTTTAGAGGATAAATTTTCACATTTAGATTATGTGTCAGATCTACTAATACCCCACCCCATCCATATGGAAATCTTGGTTCAAATCCTTCAATGCTGGATCAAAGATGTTCCTTCTTTGCATTTATTGCGATTGTTTTTCCATGAATATCATAATTTGAATAGTCTCATTACTTCAAATAAATCTATTAACGTATTTTCAAAAAGAAATAAAAGATTCTTTTGGTTCTTATATAATTCTTATGTATATGAATACGAATATTTATTACTGTTTCTTCGTAAAAAGTCTTCTTATTTAAGATCAATATCTTCTGGAATCTTTCTTGAGCGAACACTTTTATATGGAAAAATCGAATATCTTATAATAGTGTGTTGCAATTCTTTTCAAAGGATTCTATGGTTCCTCAAAGATCCTTTCATACA